CAAGAAACGATAATAAATCTCGTCGTTAGTCGTTCTACTAAGTATTCATGTTAAAAGTCTTATCTTAATAGTATTTATAATTAGTATTTAGACTTAAGAGTCTTTATCTTATAGTAAGATAGTAAGAGATAGTATTTGATTTTTATAGTATACTAAAAATTACAAGGTAAAGACTTTTCTGACTTATCTTATACTATACTATACTATACTATAGTATACTATACTTCACCTAGGAACTTATCATTCATTGGCGGGGGAGAACTTTCTTTTATGATAAAGAACGCAAATTCGGATAGAGAAGCAAAAGTATTAGCTCAACATATATCTGTATGTATGTCTGTTTTCAAAGCACGAAGAGTAATTGATCAGATTCGCGGGCGTTCTTATGAAGAAACACTCATGATATTAGAACTAATGCCTTATAGAGCATCTTACCCAATTTTAAAATTAGTTTATTCTGCAGCAGCAAATGCTAGTCATAATATGGGTTTGAATGAAGCTGATTTATTTATTAGTAAAGCTGAAGTCAATGGAGGTGCTATTGTTAAAAAGTTAAGAACCCGAGCTCGAGGACGTACTTATCTAATAAAAAAAACCACTTGTCATATAAAGATTTTTTTAAAAGAAAAATAGAAATTTTAGATTCATCTAAAGAAAGAGAATTTTGATTCCTATTTTTTTATATTTTTATATTTATTTACATTTTTCTTTATTTATAATTATTATTATAATTAGATTTTATATATTATATATTTTTATATTTTTAGTATTTAGAATACAATTAAAAAAAAAAATATGGATGGAAAAAGAGTAGAAAAATATGGGACAAAAAATAAATCCACTAGGTTTCAGACTTGGAACAACTCAAAGTCATCATTCTTTTTGGTTCGCACAACCAAAGGATTTTTCCATGGGTCTACAAGAAGATGAAAAAATACGGAATTGTATTAAGAACTATGTACAAAAAAATAAGAGAATATCCTCAGGTTTTGAAGGAATTGCCCATATAGGGATTAAAAAAAGAATAGATTTGATTCAGGTCATAATATATATTGGATTTCAAAATTTATTAATAGAAGGACGAACACGGGGAGTCGAAGAATTACAGATGAATGTACAAAAAGAGTTTCATTCTGTAAACCGTAGACTCAACATTGCTATCACAAGAATTGAAAAGCCTTATGGACAACCTAATATTCTTGCAGAATATATAGCTTTACAATTAAAAAATAGAGTTTCATTTCGAAAGGCAATGAAAAAAGCTATTGAATTAACTGAACAAACGGATACAAAAGGAATTCAAGTGCAAATTGCAGGGCGTATCGACGGAAAAGAGATTGCACGTGTCGAATGGATCAGAGAAGGTAGGGTTCCTTTACAAACAATTCGGGCTAAAATTGATCACTGCTCCCATACAATTAGAACTATCTATGGAGTCTTAGGCATAAAAATTTGGGTATTTGTAAACCAAGAATAAGAATAATGGACCTTTAGTTATCTCAACATCCTCCTGAGCAATAGAAAAAATTTAGAAACTTTCTTATTTTTTTTTACCTTAATCAAATTAATCAAAGAAAAACAAACAATATTATAATTCTATAAGGTTGAATAAAAATTCGATTTACTCTTTAATTTAGGTTTTGTATAATTGCTATGCTTAGTGTGTGACTCGTTCGTTTTAGTTTTTTTAGAATTTCGATTGCAAAAAAAAAGATGACCCCAGTATAAACTTAGTAACTATCAAAAATAAAAAAACTAAAAACTAATAACCAACTTATTGCTTCGTATTGTAGAGATCCCAAGAACCAGTCACTATATGACTGAATTGATCATATAGTTGTAGCAACTGAAATTCTTTTCCTAAAAAAAATTGAATTATGAATTGTGAAACAAAATAAAGGGGGATGCGGAAAAATGGAAGGATGAGAGAAAGAGAGAATAAAGATCTCGATGATATATGATTCCAATATGTATGGTTTATGAAAAATCACCCCATAAAAAAAGGCAGTGTGATAAAGCATCAACATTAATATATCAATATATTAAAACGAAATGAAATTGAAACTATGAAATAAATATAAATAAATATAAGAATAATCAATTCAATTCTAAATTTTCAAATAAATAATAATAAATAATCTAATCAATATAAATCAATTTATAGATAATATAGATATTATCTATCTAATAAGCTAATAAGATAGATAAATAAATCATAAAATGATAAATAATAAGAAAAAAATAAGAAAGGATATAAATAATAGAAAATAGAGGAATAATTGAATCGAGCTTCGGGTTAAGAAAACTGAGGAGATTGACTCGGAAACAAATAACCGATTTTGTTGGTAGCTCCATTGCAGAGTTCAGGCCTAAGCATTAATGGAGAAGCTATGGGAACGATGGAACCTGTGACTACATAGGATTTATTTGATTGAAAAATAATCAATTCTAATGATTCATTGGGTAGGATGGCGTAATGAACCAAGAATAAATGGATTTCTTCTGAATGGTCATGAAATGACCCTATAAATAAAGGAGAAAAGAGTCAATATTCGCCCGCGTACCCTTTTGTTTTATATTTATTTTATTGTTTTATAGTTATTTTCTTTATTATACTTTATTATATATATATTTATTATATATTATTATTATTTATATTTATTTATTAATATATTTATTTATTTTATTAATTTAAATTTCTATTTATATTTAATATTTTTTAATATTAAAAAATATTAATTTTTTTTTTTTTTTCATTTATTGGATTACTATTGGGATGATTCAATAGAGGTAAAGTTAAATACTTTAGAAATTTAGAAAATTAAAAGAAATAAGCATTATCTATAAACAAACACATCTAGTTATATATGCAGCTCCCTATGTAACAAACTAAATATACAATTCAATATCAAAATCAAAAATTAGAATTATTATATTAATATATTCTTTATTTTGATAGAATGAAATACGTGTGTATATGTAAAATTATTGAATAATTTAATTCGCGAGGAGCTGGATGAGAAGAAACTCTCATGTCCGGTTCTGCAGTAGAGATGGAATTCAGAAGCAACCATCAACTATGACCCCAAAAGAACCCGATTTCGTAAACAACATAGAGGTAGAATGAAGGGAATATCTTGCCGAGGCAATCATATTTGTTTCGGAAGATATGCTCTTCAGGCACTTGAACCTGCTTGGATCACAGCTAGACAAATAGAAGCAGGGCGAAGAGCAATGACACGATATGCACGTCGTGGTGGAAAGATATGGGTACGTATCTTTCCCGACAAACCTGTTACAGTAAGACCCACGGAAACACGTATGGGTTCGGGGAAGGGATCCCCCGAATATTGGGTATCCGTTGTTAAACCGGGCCGAATACTTTATGAAATGAGTGGAGTATCAGAAACTGTAGCTAAAGCAGCTATGAAAATAGCTGCATGCAAAATGCCTATACGAACTCAATTTGTTATTTCTATTTCAGGATCAGGATAGGTAAACAAAAGTAAGTAAAGGTGTATTGAGAATGAAAAAACACCCGAAGATTTATTTATCTCTGGACAGACAATATTTATTTTTTCCCTTTTCCCTTGCATTAAAATAAGAGATTAAAAAAAATGATATGATTCAACCGCAGACCCTTTTAAATGTAGCGGATAACAGCGGAGCTCGAGAGTTGATGTGTATTCGAATCATAGGAACTGGTAATCAACGATATGCTCATATTGGCGATGTTATTGTTGCTGTAATCAAAGAAGCAGTGCCCAACATGTCTCTAGAAAGATCAGAAGTAATTAGAGCTGTGATTGTACGCACGTGTAAAGAACTCAAACGCGACAATGGCATGATAATACGATATGATGACAATGCAGCGGTTATCATTGATCAAGAAGGAAATCCAAAAGGAACTAGAATTTTTGGTGCGATTGCTCGGGAATTGAGACAGTTGAATTTTACTAAAATAGTTTCATTAGCACCCGAAGTGCTATAGTCTCCTAAATCAGACTAGTAGGTTAAAAGACTAGTAGGTTAAAATAGGACATACTATTTTTATATTTCTATTCTATCTATTCTATTCTATTCTATTCTATTCTATTCTATTATTATTATATTATTAATAATTATATTAATTAATATAGAAATATCAATTTTATATAAAAAAAAAAATATTATAATTTAATTATACTATTTCATAGTATATTCCTATTTCTATCCTATTTCTAGTTATATCATAGTTATAGATATAGAATAGAATATATAAATTCTAGAATTCGAATATCTGAAATAGATCCGATTAGTAGATCGTGTCTCATGCATATACTTTTAATTAAAAAAAAATTATAATTTAATATTTAATAATAATAAAATTTAAATAAAAAAGAAAAAAATTAAAATAAAACAAAAAAAAACATGTTGATTATATCAAAATGAGGAGGCACCGATAATTATAGTTCGTCATGGGTAGGGACATTATTTCCGATATAATAACTTCTATAAGAAATGCTGACATGGATAAAAAGGGAAGGGTTCAAATAGCATCTACTAATACCACTAAAAATATTGTGAAAATACTTTTACGAGAAGGTTTTATTGAAAACGTTCGAAAACATCAAGAAAGTCAAAAAAAATTCTTGGTTTTAACCTTATGGCATAGAAAGACTAGGAAAGGGAATAAAATAATTTTAAAGTGTATCAGCCGACCCGGTCTACGAATCTATTCCAACTATCAACGAATTCCTAAGATTTTAGGCGGAATGGGGATTGTAATTCTTTCTACTTCTCGAGGTATAATGACAGATCGAGAAGCTCGACTAGAAAAAATTGGAGGAGAAATTTTGTGTTATATATGGTGATTCTCCTGCGGTACCTTAATACTCGCTCGAACTTACTATCTCTAAAATAGAGAGGAGAAGTGAATTATAGAACTCTTCCTCTAGTAGTTGATACTTAAAGGGGGTTATATGGAATGAAAGAACAAAAATTGATTCATGAGGGTTTAATTACTGAATCACTTCCCAACGGTATGTTTCGAGTTCGGTTAGATAATCAAGATCTAATTCTTGGTTATATTTCAGGTAGAATCCGGCGAAGTTTTATACGTATACTACCCGGAGATAGAGTAAAAATCGAAATGAGTCGTTATGATTCAACCAGGGGACGCATAATTTATAGACTTCGAAAAAAAGATTCGAACGATTAGATCATTCTTTTAAATATCCCTCTCGTAGGGGTATAATTTTAAATTAAAAATTAAATAAACTGATAAAAAAAAAAAAAATAGATTCAGAATGAAGGTAAGGAATAAAAAATATGAAAATAAGGGCTTCTGTTCGTAAAATTTGTGAAAAATGTCGCCTGATCCGTAGGCGTGGGCGAATTATAGTAATTTGTTCCAATCCGAGACATAAACAGAGACAGGGATAATTCTTCTCAAGTTCTAAATAAAGAACTTTCTAAAAGAAAAACCCATGTACATGTAAAAAGAAAGAAAAAGGATCCGTTATCCGTTTTCATATAAAACGGATATTCCCGTATCTTTCTGTATATTTCTGATTCTTCCTTATTTTTTTTATTCTTATGAATATGAGATAATAAAATATGACAAAACCTATAGCAAAAATTGGTTTACGTAAGAATGCGCGTATTGGTTCACATAAGAATGAACGTAGAATACCGAAAGGAGTTATTCATGTTCAAGCGAGTTTCAACAATACTATTGTAACTGTTACAGACGTACGAGGTCGGGTAGTTTCTTGGGCTTCCGCGGGGACTTCTGGATTCAGAGGCACAAGAAAAGTAACACCTTATGCTGCTCAAGCAGCAGCACTAAATGCTATTCGTACAGTAGTGGATCAGGGTCTGCAACGAGCAGAAGTTATGATAAAGGGTCCAGGTCTCGGAAGAGATGCGGCATTACGAGCCATTCGTAGAAGCGGGATACTATTAAGTTTCGTACGTGATGTAACACCCATGCCACATAATGGATGTCGCCCCCCTAAAAAAAGACGTGTGTAGAAATAAGAATTCAAGAGATTCCACAAGAGATTCCAAGAGAAATAAATAATTCAATGATCCGATACAATAATCATAAAATAAAGAAAAAAAAAAAAGAATAGTATGGTTCGAGAAGAAGTAGCAGGATCCACTCGAACACTACAGTGGAAATGTGTTGAATCAAGAGTAGACAGTAAGCGCCTTTATTATGGTCGTTTCGTTCTGTCCCCGCTTATGAAAGGTCAAGCCGACACCGTAGGTATTGCCATGCGAAGGGCTTTACTTGGAGAAATAGAAGGAACATTTATCACACGTGCAACATCTGAGAATGTGCTGCACGAATATTCTACGATAGTAGGTATTGAAGAATCAGTACATGATATTTTAATAAATTTGAAAGAAATTGTATTGAAAAGTAATCTCTATGGAGTTAGGGACGCATCCATTTGCGTCAGAGGTCCCAAATACATAACCGCTCAAGATATCATCTCACCACCTTCTGTAAAAATAGTTGACACGACACAGCATATAGCTAACCTGACAGAACCAATTGATTTGTGTATTGAATTACAAATCAAGAGAGATCGCGGATATCGTATGAAATCTACAAACGAATCTCACGATGGAAGTTATCCTATAGATACTGTATCCATGCCTGTTCGAAATGCGAATCATAGTATTCATTCTTACGGGGATGGGAATGAAAAACAAGAGATACTCTTTCTAGAAGTATGGACAAATGGAAGTTTAACTCCTAAAGAAGCACTTTATGAAGCTTCTCGTAATTTGATTGATTTATTGATTCCCTTTCTACATGTAGAAAAAGAGGACATGAATTTCGAGGAAAATGAAAACAGATTGAATCTACCCCTTTTTTCCTTTCAAGACAGATTCACTAATTTCAAGAAAAACAAAAAACGAATTCCATTGACATGTATTTTTATTGACCAATCAGAATTGTCTTCCAGGGCCTATAATTGTCTCAAAAGGTCCAATATACATACATTATTGGACCTTTTGAGTCATAGTCAAGAGGATCTTATGAAAATGGAATATTTTCGTATAAAAGATGTAAAACAGATATTGGGCACTCTACAGAAACATTTTTCAATCAATTTACATAATAAAAAGTGTTAATTTAAAATCCGTTGGAATTCCAAAAATTTTTAGTTTTTATAAAGAAAAAAGAATAGAATGAGTTTTGAATCTACGGTACGATCCATATATTTGGATATATGGATCATAATAAGATTATAAGATTGATTCATGTATCTAGGGAAGATCCAGAACCGGATCCTCCTTAGATACCTATGTCGTGCCATTTCACGGGTTAATCAATTTTTAAAAGACCTAAAGTTAGGGATTTATCAATAGGCAATGTTGCTCCAATACCTAACCAAAGAGCTACTGCAGTACCGATCAAAAAGACTGTTGTAGCTACTGGACGACGAAATGGATTTTGGAATTTATTGACATTCTCCAAAAAGGGTACTGTCAATAATCCTATTGGTACTGAAACCATTAAAAGAACACCCAATAACTTATTTGGTACTGTGCGAAGTATTTGAAATACGGGAAAGAAGTACCATTCGGGTAATATTTCCAACGGAGTTGCAAATGGATCTGCCGGTTCACCAATCATTGACGGCTCTAGAACTGCTAAACCCACATTACATGCAATAGTGCCTAGAATTACTACTGGAAAAATATATAAAAGATCATTGGGCCATGCGGGTTCTCCATAATAATTATGCCCCATCCCCTTAGCCAATTTAGCTCTTAATACAGGATCATTCAAATCAGGTTTCTTTGTTATTTGGATAGGTGAATTCTTAAGGATCCATCCCCCAAAAGAACCGGACATGATAATTTTTTATCATCCGGCTCGAGCACAAGAATCAAAAGAATGACAGAAATAGATCCATAGAACATAAATGGGTCCATAGAGAATCTATATTTCATATCATACATATCTACATCTACATAGATAATGTAGAATGACTCTATGTAAGAAAAGATTTATGAAATTCCATTTCCCCGAGTTGCAACGATTCTTTGCTCATTGCAAAGAATTAAGTTCTGGCAAGGAAATGCTCAATATCCAAGTAGGCTTACAAATTGGATCATGATCAAGTGCTTTTTGGATTATCTCATGTCTTTTGTTTTCTATTTCTCCCCACAAAATCTCGATTTTATTACATACAACAATACAAATTACTTTTTATTAATAAAGTCTAGCCTCTGTTCTTCCTTAGATCCCTTATTTAACTCCGATAGTATCATAGATCAGGGTCGATGCAAAGGAAATGAATGCATCTCCATACTATAATTAGATTACTATCAAATCAAATTAATCAAATAAAATAAATACTATCTATCTGCTATCTAATATCTATTATTACTAATAATTTCTAAATTACTAAATTACTAATAATTAATAATTATAAAAAAAATTATAATATATAATAATATATAATAATATATAATAATATATAATAATAAAATAATAATAAATAAATAAAACAAAGTGGAATAGATAGAACATTGGATCATGCCACATCCCTTATTCTAGGGATCTTACGGAGCCTGTTCATGCATAACATGATTCGGGTATGATCATAGAATAAATTCTCCTCAAGCGAACCGGCCTATCCTATGCTACATTAGGGGGATTGACGTGATGGTTGGATGCGGAGACACGTTAGGTTGTGAATTCCAACGTGGCGGAGAAAATCATATATCCACATGGACCAATCAATAGTTCAAGTCACACACTCCCATAATCCATCCTCTTTTAGTAAAATATACTTCAACTATTCATAACAATACAATACTTCAGAGTTGAAGAGAAGTATCCAAATAACATGCCTTATTTTTTCAATAATCCATATTTGTTTTGTAGCAATGAGATATTTTTGCTCCTCCCCGATATGATAAATTACAAATATATATGATCCGCCTTTTCTATAAAGGACCCGAAATGCCTTGCTTACGTATCATTGGGAAGTGCATTAACATAAATACGGCAGTAAGAAGAGGTAATACAAAAGTATGTAAACTATAAAAACGAGTCAAAGTAGATTGACCCACACTAGCGCTTCCACGTAATAATTCTACCAAGGGCGATCCTATTATAGGAATAGCTTCAGGCACGCCTGTTACGATTTTTACTGCCCAATAGCCAATTTGGTCCCGAGGTAAGGAATAACCAGTTACGCCAAAAGATGCGGTCAATACAGCCAGAACCACCCCTGTAACCCAAGTTAATTCGCGGGGTTTTTTAAACCCACCCGTAAGATACACACGAAATACGTGCAAAATCATCATTAGAACCATCATACTTGCTGACCATCGATGAACTGATCGAATTAACCAACCAAAATTGGCCTCAGTCATTATGTATTGAACAGAGGAAAAAGCCTCTGTAACAGTTGGACGATAGTAAAAAGTCATAGCAAAACCCGTAGCTACTTGTACTAAAAAACAAGTAAGCGTAATACCGCCTAGACAATAAAATATGTTGACATGAGGAGGAACATATTTACTAGTTATATCATCTGCAATCGCTTGAATCTCGAGACGTTCCTCGAACCAATCATATACTTTATTGAGATAGGTAAACCAAGAAGGACTCCCCCCCTGAGAGCCGCATATGAGAATTTCATCTCGTACAGCTCAAGGCGAAACACACAAATACTGGTTTCAACGGATATGGAAAAGATACGAAGTAAGAATAAGAAAAATCCGGAATCTCTTCTTTGTGATGATAATGCCAAAAAATAGAATCTCAAGTTGGCTCATCCATCTTTCTTTATGTTAATTAGGCCTCTTGAATCTTCTCTTCCCTATCCTTTTTTTTTGACTTTATTTGATAGGAATTCTCTTGTTGAGACCCTATGAATCAATTGAAACCTCAGATTCATACTAGAACCACGATGATTTAAGAAAGCAAAAGCTAAACTCAAAGTTTCTCTGAGTAAAAACCATTTGATCATCACTTATTCAATGAATGTAATGACTCAATAAAATTTAGAATCTATATCTATAGCTGTAGAAAGATTTTTCTTTTGGTCAAAACTGAGGGAAAAAATTGTTTGATTTTGAAAAGGCCTATTTCCATCCGCTTGCGAGGTCTGAATAATAGGTATGAATCATAGTTCAAATATTTCTTTTATTGATCTATTCTATATAGTCCGTGCTCCAGAGACTAGAATAAATATCTGACGAAGTAGAATCATCTTGATATAGATGACAGGTCCATTCTCTGTATTATCAATAGGATCAATTATAACAAGTCACACGCTCATATTCCGGAAATTAAATATCGAAACAAATAAATTTCACGATCGAACTACCAGAATGGTCGATAAATACTTCAACTTAAGCAATCTTAAGTTGAAGTATTAAGTAAGTCTAAGTAAAATAATCCTTTTTGATTGAAAAATTAGGGTTCCCTGTTTTGTTTTTATAAACTAATTAATTGAAATTCCGTCCAGTAAAATGGAAGAATTATAAATTTCCAAAATAATAGATAGAAATATTGCAAATAGAGCCATTGCAACCCCCATAAGTGGCGTAGTCCCCCATCCTGGAGCTACTTTTCCATATTCCGAATTCAATGGTTTCAATAAACTCCCTACATTAGTTCGTCTTGACCCAGATCTAGAACTACTCTCAACGGTTTTTGTAGCCATAAATCCTCTTTCATCATGGGTTTAAATCTGTTGACTTTGTATAGCATTCCGTTGTAGTTTTAAATAAACGACATTGTGGTGATCCATTGTGATCTTGAAATTATCGAAAAATGGAAACAGCAACCCTAGTCGCCATCTCCATATCCGGTTTACTTGTAAGCTTTACTGGGTACGCCTTATATACCGCTTTTGGGCAACCCTCTCAAAAATTAAGAGATCCCTTCGAAGAACATGGGGACTAGTGGAAGTAACGAGCCCCCCCCCATATTAATATTGGGGGGGCTCGTTACTTCCATGGAGATAATGAAAAATCATTTCATTTTTTTAGTTGGAACTTTAGGTGGTTCTCGAAAAAAGATAGCGAAAAATATTATTCCTAAAGTCGAAACTAACAGGAATGTATAAACCAATGCTTCCATAGATTCGATCGTGGTTTACAATTATAGCTTCCACACCTATTCATTTTGGGTCATTTACCAAAAAAAAATTATAAATTTAAATTTATAATTTGCTATTACTATATACTATAAATAAATATAAATTATATAAATTATAAATCATAGTATAATACTTACTATATACTAAATCCTAAATCATAGTATAATACTTACTATATACTAAATCCTAAATCATAGTATAATACTTACTATATACTAAATCCTAAATCATAGTATAATACTTACTATATACTATATTTATATATTTATATATTAATATTATTATAATATTTAATATTATTATTTTTTTTTATTTATTATTAATTATTATAATAAAATAATAAATAAAAATACTAAACTAAATAGGCAAGGGAATCTTGTATCAGACTACTTGTCTCCTTGTAGTTGGATCTCCAAGTTTTTGGAATGCTCCAAATTCCACTTGAGCATCCAAATCTGGATCAATACCGGCAAAAACATCTCTAAACAGGGTTCTGGCGCCGTGCCAAATGTGTCCGAAAAAGAAGAGCAAAGCAAATGTAGCATGCCCAAAAGTGAACCAACCCCTCGGACTGCTACGAAAAACACCATCGGATTTCAAAGTAGCACGGTCTAATTCAAAAATTTCACCTAATTGGGCACGTCTAGCATATTTTTTCACAGTAGCAGGATCACTATAACTGACTCCATTGAGTTCGCCACCATAGAATTCAACAGTTACCCCTACTTGTTCAACACTATACTTTGATTCTGCCCTTCTAAAAGGAACATCGGCCCTCACAATTCCGTCTCCATCTACCAAAACTAACGGAAATGTTTCAAAAAAGGTAGGCATACGACGTACAAAGAGTTCGCGCCCTTCTTTATCTCTAAATATGGGGTGCCCTAACCACCCAACAGCTATTCCATCCCCGTTGTCCATTGAACCTGCTCTGAATAATCCCCCTTTTGCCGGATTATTACCAATGTAATCGTAAAAAGCTAATTTTTCGGGAATTTTGGACCAAGCTTCTGATAAGCTCAGATTCTCGGCTAGTCCGGCCCCAACTCTTCGATATATTTCTTGCTGGAAGTATCCCTGATCCCACTGATAACGAGTGGGGCCAAATAATTCGATTGGGGTAGTTGCTGAACCATACCACATAGTTCCAGCAACAACGAAAGCTGCAAAAAAAACAGCAGCAATACTACTGGAAAGCACAGTTTCAATATTACCCATGCGTAATCCTTTGTATAGACGTTGAGGAGGGCGGACACTAAGATGGAATAGACCCGCTAATATGCCCAATGTACCTGCTGCAATATGATGAGAAGCTATTCCCCCCGGAACAAAAGGATCAAAACCTTCCGCACCCCACGCTGGATTTACAGATTGTACTTTTCCAGTTAGTCCATAAGGATCAGACACCCATATTCCAGGACCATATAAGCCTGTTACATGAAATGCGCCAAAGCCAAAGCAAGCGACTCCTGAGAGAAATAAATGAATTCCAAAGATCTTGGGCAAATCTAAAGAGGGTTTTCCCGTACGTTCATCGGAGAATATCTCTAGGTCCCAATACACCCAATGCCAAATAGCTGCCAAGAAGCACAAGCCAGAAAACACAATATGTGCCCCTGCCACACCTTCATAACTCCAAATGCCCGGATTCGTTATAGTTCCTCCTGAGATACTCCAACCCCCCCACGAATTGGTTATTCCTAAACGAGTCATGAAGGGTATAACGAACATGCCTTGTCTCCACATTGGATCAAGAACAGGGTCAGAGGGATCAAAAACTGCTAATTCATATAGAGCCATCGAGCCGGCCCAACCAGAAACTAGAGCTGTATGCATTATATGGACAGAAAGCAATCGACCGGGATCATTCAATACGACAGTATGAACACGATACCAAGGCAAACCCATGTAAATACTCCTAAATAAACAGACATTATGTAACTTTATCACATTGTAAAAGACTAGACCGTGTACTTCACCTGTTCAGTAGAAAAGGTATTGATATTTATTTGTATTCCCTTATTTTATCTTCAATGAAATAGAAATATAAGGGAACAATTCTGTTTATATTTAATAGTAACAAAGAGAAACAGATCTTATTCTGTACCCGATAAGTACCAATACGCAATGGGAATATTTTTTTTTTGGAAAGAATGCATAGATACTTGATTTATCTTTATCATTTTAAATCATTGGAACAATCGTCCGATCCGATCGATCCGTTAGTTCCAATTTTTATTTATTCATTCTATTCTGTCTTCCTCTATGAGACTTACAGTCTATATATTCTATATATAAAGTATATATCTATATTACTATATCTATATTCTAATCATTATAATCTATTGGTACTATCTATCATAGTTCTATCATAGTATCTATCATAGTATATGTATATATATATTATTTATTATTTATTATTATTTATAATTTCTATTTTTTATAGTTTATAAAAATCAAAATTTAATAATTTAAGAATAAGTTTAAGAATAAGAAATAAAGAAAAAAAAAATGATGAAGACAATAAAGCCATTGTTTTGTTACGTTTCCATATTAAAGTAAAGTATAGTACTTCATTTTTTTCTTTATTTTAATGCCCATTGGTGTTCCAAAAGTGCCTTTTCGGAGTCCTGGAGAGGAAGATGCTGTTTGGGTTGACATATAGTGCGACTTGTTAGACATATTGGTCATATGGGATTTCCCCGTTATCTCCCCCGATCGAGTATTCTCTGTTTCGCCCAATCCATATATATTCAATTCAATATTGTATTGATTGAACCATCAAAAATTCGGAGCGTGAAGCACAATTAGATCAATTTCTATTGGGGATCAATATTATCAATTATTCTAATTGATGGTTTACTTGGACTGATAATCCAGGCTCCGTTCATAGAATACCAAATTGGGAATGGTAAAAGTAAAGTAATAGAATGGGAGTGTAAATGTAGTAATGTAGTAATATAAATAAATATAAATATTAATGTAAATGTAGTAATATTAAATTCAAAATTAAATTGAAATAAAAAAAAAATATAAATAAATAAAATAATAAATAATTAAATAATATAAATATAATTATAAATTCTAATAATTATAATAATATTATATATAATACTATACAATACGTATATAATACGATACGATTACACGATATGATTATCGCTTGTATCATAGGATATTCTTAGAATTACTATAGAGATAATCTCAAAAGGTAGGATCTCAAACTGCCTACCAAGTACTATGATGAATACATAGAATAGTTTGGGGAAAGGCATGAAATGAATTAAAAAACAAAAAAGAAGTGGTACTGAAAAAATTTGCCCTATATGCGCAAATAGAATTCGGGCAAATCTTCCCCCGGAGTAGAATAAGAACCTAAAATAATTGAAAGGACCCATTCAGGAACAAGAAAATTACATCGTGATTTGAATTTCGATGAAACAATACATCAATGAGAAGTTAGTTCAATAAGTTAAGAAATTTTTTTTTTTTATTTTATACATTATAGAATATAGGGAACGGGAAGGAGACCAAACCTCATGTTAAAAAAAAAAATGGAAGAAAAGCAAAACGCTTCATTAGAAAAACAGTTAGAAAAAAAAATAGGACTGGAATCGACACATTGATTTTTTTTTCTCAATTCTTTTGAACCGTATGCATCCAAAGGTGCACGTACGGTTCCACAGGGATGCAATTTTGCCCTAATCAACCGACTTCATCGAGAAAGATTACTCTTTTTAGGCCAAGAGGTTGATAGCGAGATCTCTAATCAACTTGTTGGTCTCATGGTATATCTCAGCATAGAAGATGCTACTAGGGATCTTTATTTGTTTATAAACTCTCCAGGCGGATGGGTAATACCAGGAATAGCCATTTATGACACTATGCAATTTGTGTCACCCGATGTACATACAATATGCATGGGATTAGCCGCTTCAATGGGATCTTTCATTTTGGTCGGAGGAGAAATTACCAAACGTCTAGCATTCCCTCACGCTTGGCGCCAATGAGTTTTTTTAGAAAAAAAAAGAAGACTATGCCTTCGCTCTATCGAATATGAATCAAAAAGAATAAGTAATAATAGCATGGCACTTCAAGTTCGATATGAGCAAACCATTATTGTTTTTTCCTAACATGAGATTTTGTATCGAGATAGTAGTATGAGGTTATTACCAATTTGATCTTATGTGTCAAGAGTTAATTTCAGCGTCACAAACCATTTTTCTTCCACACCAGAAGTCTCTTTATTATCTTTATGTTATAAGAGAAAGAATAAAAAAAATGGAAAAAATCATTTTATCCTTCTTGGATTTGGATCGTATCAAAAATAAACTTTGGGATTGCTAAACCACAGACAAGATAAATATATATATATAAAGCAACAGAACCATCATAGTATTTTTCTTTACTAATACGAAAGGAAGGGTGGTAAATGGATCATCTAAACATTTGGATCGGATGAGTTATATTTATTCTTTTCGATCGAAGAAATTCTATTGAAAAAGGAAGAAAATTCCATTGCAGAGCCGTATGCAATGTACAAAAGATGCCCGTACGGTTGTTTAATTTCTTCTCGTTATTCCCCCTTACTTTCATAAAATCGTGCGAGATATGCATAGAAGAACCGTTCATGATGTTATATCAATATCATCAGGGTTATGATTCACCAACCTGCTAGTTCTTTTTATGAGGCACAAGCAGGGGAATTTATCCTGGAAGCAGAAGAACTGTTGAAGCTTCGCGAAACCCTCACAAAAGTTTATGTACAAAGAACGGGCAACCCTTTATGGGTTATATCCGAAGACATGGAAAGGGATGTTTTTATGTCAGCAACAGAAGCCCAAGCTCATGGCATCGTTGATCTTGTAGCGGTCGAAAATGAGAATACTGGGGATTTTTTATAAATATAGAATTCCATTTCAAAATTAGAATTTTCCGTGATTTGATAGTGAATAGAAATCATTCATAATCATCAACCATCAGGTTAAGATCGATCTAAGCCAACCCACTCTATTCTATCTAGAATGAGATTATATAGACACGACATGCCAACCATTAAACAACTTATTAGAAACGCAAGACAGCCAATAAGAAATCTCACGAAATCCCCCGCTCTTCGAGGATGTCCTCAGCGTCGAGGAACATGTACTAGGGTGTATGTGCGACTCGTTCAGTTCATATCATGAGTTTTAAGAAATAAAAAAAAAAAACAAAATTTTCCAGTATCAATGACCACTACCAATGAATAGGATAGATAGAGTGAAAGACCGCCATTTAATTTACTATCTAAATGACTATCTAAAAATGAGGATTTATCATCTACCTATTATGTAATGTAATTTATGGTTTCTATTGGTGCAAATCCAATCACTCCGTTTTAGATGAGAAGCAATGCTCCATTGGTAGCAAATAGTTATCCATTAAGCGGAGGAACTAGTCTTATAAGAAGCAAAAAGGTTATGCTCCTATTCTTAAAAAAAAAAAAAACGGACTAACAGGGTCAGCTACCTAGCCAACTTTCAGAATTAAATGCCGTCACTGTATGGATAGCTTTTTTTTTTTTGAAAAGGACTATTACTTTCTAATTATAATTAGAATTGAAAAAAAAAAGAATTATAATTGAAAAGGGGATGGGGTAGAGCCAAAGAGTGTGAACTATACAAGTTCACAATCAAATTCGATGAAATGAAAGAAGAGGCTCCGGTGTATAGAGAGGACCTCACCGTTTCAAAAGTTACCATAGAAACGAGTAAACCCACTATTTAGTAGCAGTCGAATTTATTATTTCCAGTCGAGATACCTGGAAGGAAAAAATTGTGGTCGGGAAGGTCATAGTAGCAAAAGCCATTGGAATTTATATTTTATATATCGGAAGAATCCGTTTTGTTATTAATCGACCGGAGGAAAAGGATGACTGAAAGAAGAGAAATCCATTAGTTATTCAAGAAAGTTTCATTTGATTTAATGACCAGAGTTAAACGGGGATATACAGCTCGAAGACGTCGAAAAAAAATTTGTTTATTTGCATCAACCTTTATAGGTGCTCATTCAAGACTTACTCGAACGAGTACTCAACAAAGAATGAGAGCTTTGGTTTCCTCTCATCGAGATAGGAACAGGAAAAAGAGAGATTTTCGTCGTTTGTGGATCACTCGGATAAATGCAGTAACTCGTGAGGGTAGGGTATCCCATAGTTATTGTAGATTCATACACAATCTGTACAAGAAACAATTGCTTCTGAATCGTAAAATACTTGCGCAAATAGTACTATCAAATAAGATTTGTTTTGATATGATTTCCAATAAAATCATCAATCAATCAAATACAAATAAAGGAATTAAAGAATCTTAATAGAATATACTATACAGGAAACAAGAATGATTGAAACAGAATTTCCCGGAGTCCATTCTCCGGGAAGATAGAAGAAAAATAAATTAAGATTTTAGTAGTAGGAATAAACGAGTATCTTTCAATACAAAACATATTTATTACCCATTTTTCCTTTTTTATAACACAAGAATCAACTCTAGATTCTAAGTTTTTCGAGCAAAACATTAATCTGAGCTTGAGTTCCTATTGGAGTTTTGAGGAGTATGTCTATTTATTTTTGGTTCTACGACCAGTAATGGACTCCCCTCTCTCCAATTGTTTCTCATTATTACGAAAAGGTAACGAAGATAAAATACGAGCTTGTTTTATAGCAATAGTAATTAATCGTTGTTGTTTCAAGGTCAACCTATTCATCCGTCTAGATAAGATTTTTCCTTGTTCACTAATAAATCGACTAATTAAACTCATGTTTCTATAATCGATTCGATCCCCCGATCCAATTGGGGGTAAACGCCTACGAAAAGATCGCTTGTATTTACGAAAAGGTTGTTTGGATTTATCCATGGTTTGCTTATTCCTTGTTTGTTTATTCCTTGATATATCTTATATTAGAAATTCTATAAATTCGAAATATATATATAAATTGTATTGTATATAAAATTATAAAATATAATAAAAAAAAATACAATTCTATTTTTTTTTATTCATTTAAGATCCGACCAAAATAGGATTTGTTTGTATTATCTATGTGAAGATGTAAAGTTCTTACTCTTCCTGCTCCTTGGAAAAATAACACATGCATTCTGTTCCATCTATTTCTTTATTTCCCCATGAATCGTATATTTTTTACAATAGCGACAAAATTTTCTCAATTCTAATCGATTCGGTGTATTGTGTCGATTCTTTTGAGTAATATATCTAGAAATGCCCGGCGATCCTTTATTGACACCCTTTCGAACACAACTGGTACATTCCAAAATCACTAGAATTCTGATATCTTTACCCTTGGCCATGAACCTCCTTTTCATTTTGGATCGAGTTCACTTCTGAACTCTCCTCATTTTTTTTTATCCGAACCAAAAACAAAAGAAAATAAAAAAAATATAAAATATAAAAAATATATAAAAAATATATTTACTATATATTTACTAATTCAAAAAATATATAATTACTAATTAGAGATGGAATCTATAAATATTTTTTTTTTTATTAGAATTCAAATGACTTCGAAGTACTATAATCTAATTAGTATGAATAACTATAACAATAAAAAAAGAGAGTCATATTCATTAATATAAGAATGAAGAATATTAAGAATATAGTAATAATTAAGTAATACAATTTTTTCTAACTAGGAATTATTCCTATCCTAATCTCAATATTTCATTTAAGTATCTTCTTTCTATGTTAGATGTTATAATTTCGTGGAACCACCCCTAGACTGTATCCACATTTCCATTTCTTTTCTCCCAAATTCTATCGTGGATTCACTGTATTTTGACTGAGGTTCGATACACTTTTGCTTTCCTATCCTAAAGAAAAGGGGAGCGAAATTGAAGCCATGTTACGTAGAATGGTATCTCAAATCTTCTTCATTTCTTCACATATCAATACAAGAATTCAATCAGAATTAAAAAAAAGGGAATGACAAGGCATCTGGAAATAAACGATTAATTTCTATCAATAGACCCGCTAAAGACCCAAACCATAGAGTGGTTAGCACAGGTGCCGTGGAGAGATATGTTTTTATATCTCGCATTGAAAATCCTCCTTCTTCTTTGATATTTTTTTTTGATTATATATATTATAATTATTTATTTTTATTTTATTTATTATATTTTATAATATTTATAATATTATTTATATTATAATATTATATTTTTATATTTATAATTATATAATAATATATAATTATAATGTTATATTAGCTATATTAAGTTAATTAAGTTATAATTTAATGTATTTTTCTATTTTTTAATTATATTAAACATATCATTATATGAAACTAAAAAAAAAAGAAGAATGACAAGAACATTCTACCTAATTAGAATATATATTAGTTAGATATATATTAGATATAGGTATATAGGTATATAGGTAGAGGAAAAATAGGTTAAAAAAGAGGGATGTGGAAAACAAGACATGGATTTTGTACAATGACACTGTACAACAATTTTTAAAAGGGATGTAGCGCAGCTTGGTAGCGCGTTTGTTTTGGGTACAAAATGTCGCGGGTTCAAATCCTGTCATCCCTACCTACTCTTTCTCCTATGGACAGTTACAAGAGATTTATTGAGTAAGATCGGGTAAAATTGGACATAATTTTTGCATACTATATGTACACAAGACCCCCCTCGGGGGTAAAAAAATATTTTCTTTACAATCGAATCTAATCTTATGGCATATAAGAAAGCGCTCTTAGTTCAGTTCGGTAGAACGTGGGTCTCCAAAACCCGATGCCGTAGGTTCAAATCCTACAGAGCGTGATTCCGTTTATGTTATGTCGAATTACAATGAAATAACTTCAAAAACCAATACTAATAC